CCTTTCATAATGAAAGAAGAAAGAAAGTTCTCGAACATTGTTTTTCGGTTTGATTCAGAAACTTGATTTCATTGGTCTTTCTCGTCTTTCTCTCTTTCAAGTTTCAAGATTGTATAGTTTAATGGTAAAGTTTGATTACCATTAACCCCCAGAATAGTTAAAGTTTTTCGGTTTGATTCATATCCTATTCATCTACTAAAGGTGGCCCTCGGCCTTATTACCTATGGTATTTGTCTTATTACCTATTTTGTTTGTATTTGTATTGTCTAGTGTTTTTTGATTTCCTAAAGGTGGCCGGTCCTCTGCACCTATTATTTCTAGTTTCTTTATGAATAAAGTTGGCCATAGGCCCCTATGGTCCAGTGGTTACGACTTCTCTCTTTCACGGAGATAACGAGGGTTCAACTCCCTCTGGGGGTGGACCAAGACCATAAAAATGGCATTTTATATCAAGTTCAATTGATTTGTCAAGTCCTCCTATTAGTCTAAAATGGATCACCCCCCATTCTGCATTTCAAATGAATTTGTCAAGTCCGCCTGAGAGACGAAAGGAAGTTGATTATGGAACGTCTAAAATGAATTAGGCGTTGGGTCGATGCCCGAGTGGTTAATGGGGACGGACTGTAAATTCGTTGACAATATGTCTACGCTGGTTCAAATCCAGCTCGGCCCAACAATTCGCCAATCTACTATCAGATGGTAGAACCCTCTTGTTCTTAAGAAATACCTGATACGAGAGAATCAAAAAGAATCCAAATTTAAATTTTCTGCTAGATTCCTTCTTATTTCCCTGGGATTGTAGTTCAATAGGCAAGAGCACCGCCCTGTCAAGGCGGACGTTGCGGGTTCGAGCCCCGTCAGTCCCGACGGATCCAATAAGTACATCAATTCGCCTCTCCATTTTCTGTGAAAGAAGGGACAGAGAGCATAATTTAATTCCGAAGGGGTTTCTCCTCTTTTTTTCAGGATTCTGTCGAAGAAAGAACAAACCCTAAACTAAAATGAAATGAAAATAACTAAAATAGTGAAGTTGATAGAATATTCCATCTTTTCTCCCGCGACTCATCTTTATCATACTTCTTTGTCTTCCAAAGAAAATTGGATCATTAAAATTTAGAACCTAATTCCTCTCTTTTTCCACTTCGCTTGTATTGTTTGTTGGGGTTTTGTAGTTAATGGAAACAGACGGGTGGTTAGATGATACTTCATTTGATGGTTCTACAAGGAAGACCTAAGGTAGGTTATAGAAAAGAAAGAACAGAAAAGAAGGATAAATAAAGGAATTTTGAATTGGGCTGGGAATCCAATCTTGGATTCGGTATGGATAAAAGATCTTCGTATGTTATACTATTCAATTCTCGACGACGAATTAATTTAATAGCTCAGATATTGTTATTCATCATATTGATCCGATTCAAGATCATCGATAGGTAATGCATTCATTGAATTGACAGGTGAAAGATTTATCATCTCTATGGGATTAAATCCCGAGTTATTGTGAAATAAAAAAAAAACGATGAGATTATGGAAGTAAATATTCTTGCATTTATTGCTACTGCACTGTTCATTTTAGTTCCTACTGCTTTTCTACTTATCATTTACGTAAAAACAGTCAGTCAAAATGATTAATTACTTTAAATGAAACTTGACTTCTGAGTTCTTATCAATAGTTGAAGAAATTAAATGAAAAGGATTCTCTTTTTGCGTCTTAAATGAGGCTATAATGGGCGGTATTCTATGAGATCCGAGAGTATGGTAAGTAAGAAAGAAATTTCTTTCTTACCATACTCTCTATTAGTGTTATTGTAGTGGATAAAGTTGTACTTGACTTTCTAATAAAGTTGGTTTACTATATTAGCTTCTATCTTCAATATATGTAGTTATTAATCCATATATGGAATTGACGTAGGACCCAATTCTATTTCTTTGATACATCTATTTATTCCGATCAATCTGAAATAAGCGTTTTACTGTTATAGAATACATTTCTCCACTAGAATCCAATGGAATTTCGAAATGAAGATATTTTTATTTGAAAATGATTTCAATTCAAATAAAAAAATGCGTTGCAGAACGATCTATAAAACAATTGATACCGTTTCATTCCTCAACTAAATTAGGAGTGCTTCTAAAGTCCACTTCTTCCCCATACTACGAGTGAAAGGGAAAATGTAAAGACTACCATTAAAGCAGCCCAAGCGAGACTTACTATATCCATGTGAATTATGTCCCTTATCTCTATGATAGAATTATTCCATTATTGCTCACTAATAATAGTAGAATCAATGGTCCAGAGTCAAAAAGGGATTCTGGCCGAACACTATTGATGAACCAATCAAATAAATCCATTTCTAAAAAATTCCTATATGATTTCTAATCGGGAAAGACTAAACACAACAAAGGAATGTTACTAATGAAACATGTAGTAATAAAATAAGAGGGCCCATTCCTTTTTTTGTTGCCCTTCATAAGTAAAAATAGAGAAATTGCTATCTATTACATACTTTTATTTCCTATTTGATCTAATCCGTACCCTTTCCCGATTGTCTCTCTGAAGCAGTTGGGAGATAGTATATTATACTCTTGACGGGGGGTTTCAAAAAAAAAATTATTTTTTTTTTGCACTTTTTCTATACTTTTTCTATAAAAAAGTAAATTATCCATCCAATCTCAATCTATCAATCTAATAGTGATTGAATGCCTGAACACTCAGAGATTCTCGCGAGTCTATATATGTAGATTACAGTATAGAAAGGACTTTCCACAACTAGTAGTTGAATTATCCGCCGACTATCCAATGGAATTCAAGACCCAATCAGTAGACATTACATTAGCAGTAGAAGGGAATCGGTAAGTCTTGCTTCAACCATTAGAATTTTTCTTTGAATTTTAGATTCAAAGATTTCCAATCTTTTACAAAATCCCCAGAACAGATGTTTAGAATCAACCAAGTATCAACAGTCCCCTTATTCTGTTCTGCTGGGGAAAATTTGGGTGAGTTATATCAGCAGAACAGAATAAGAGATTTCGATTCGTTTGTTGATGAGGCGGCACCCGGATTTGAACTGGGGAAAAAGGATTTGCAGTCCCCCGCCTTACCACTCGGCCATGCCGCCAAAACGATACACAATAGGAGAAAATTTTCCCTTTTTGGGTTGGATTACTAAACTTTAGTTTATTGTACTTGCATCTTGCATCCTTTTTTTAATCCTTTTTCTAAATTTATAAAATATTATAAAAGAAACCCTTTTTGCTCTTTTGATTGTATTTGATCCACCCCTTCGATTGATTGTATAGTATCTCAAAACACACAATGCCGAAAAACTTCCCCTCACTTTTCTATTGAAAAATCAAATGTATATTTTCATTCAAAAAAGCCAAAATTTATGACAAATGGGAACCATTAACTATTCGTTGACTGAGAATTCCTGAATGATTCTTGGATTTGAATCTAAAATTTGGTTTGCCTAATGACATAAGAAAATACAAATTGATACATACTTAATCAGTATTGATTCTTTTGAATCAAAAATCCTTCTCAATTTCCATTATAACAAAAATGATAAGTATATGTAAACCCCAAAACGGAAATTGTTACACAGATACCAAATTGGGTATCTTATTTATAGTATGTTGCCTATAAATAAAGGGACTTCGTTGGAACAAAAAAAGGCCCGGCTGGGTATTGACCGGGCCAGGCCCAAAAGGCACTTCGAACAAAATAAAAGCAAGAAGGTCTTCTTTATTTATCTTTCTATTTGGATCTTTCGAGCATCTAAATGGAATTGCTAATTATATAATAACGATAAAGAATGTGAAAGAAATACTTTCTTTAATCCTTACTTGATGTGTAATGTAACATAGTAATTATCTTTTTCAATTGGGAGAGATGGCTGAGTGGACGAAAGCGGCGGATTGCTAATCCGTTGTACGAGTTATTCGTACCGAGGGTTCGAATCCCTCTCTTTCCGTTTCCGTTGATGACTTTCTATTTTTTTTTCTTTGAAATTTCGCAAACCCCTTTTTCTTTTTTTCCTAGTTAAACGTGTGGAATAGATAAAATAAAATCTTAAGAAAATTGGAAAATCAAGCAATAAAAACGCAATTTTTATTTTATTCTTCACGTCCAGGATTACGTCCTGGATCATTGGATAGGAATCCAAAGATGAAGAGAGAAACAAAGAATATTACTACTGTGTAAACGAAAAGTTTGAGAGTAAGCATTACACAACCTCCAAGATCATTTTTTGAAAAAGAAAAACGAGAAAAGATAATAGATCCTCCATTTTTATATCACATATCCTATTTTGACACCAAGAAATGAATTCTAGAAATAGAAAAGAATGTTCAGAAATTCAAATGAAGTTGAAATTTGTAAAAATTTGTAATAAGAGTCTTTGATTACCACAAATCACTTTCATACCCACAATTAGATATTGTAAGGGACCCTAATCTAATAAGGTCTTTCGCCGGAAAAAGGATTAGAATCGGGAAATGGGGCGAGCCGGATTTCTCGTGGCTATCCAAGAATTTCAATGTTTAAATCGAAGGTTCATACTGTCAGACTTATTTCATCTTATCAATTGTTATAATTTTTCTCGAATAAATCATGAATTTTCTAGGATAGTATTAAAGATCTTATCGAAAACTTACAGCAGCTTGCCAAACAAAGGCTAAAAGAAAAAAGAACAGGGGTATCACTGGCATAACATCTACGATTGGATTCAAAAAAGCATAGGCTTCGGGCAATTTGGCGAAGAAAAGACTACTCGGATAAAGGGCAGAATTAAGACAGATCAAACTAAAGATATTAAGCATAACAGACATTTTGTTCGTCGAGATAATTGCATTTTGATTGAGTTATTGATATAAGGAAAAATGAAGAAAGTAAGGTAGACTAAAAAATCCTTCTTTTTCCGCTCAATCAAAAATCCTCCAATTCTCAAAGGAGAATAGAAAAAATCATACTTTCATACAATATCTTAATTGAATTATATGTAATGATCAATAAATTCAGTTGAATTCTAGATATACACATGTCAAAATCCTAGCACGAATCTATAATATATTCTATAAAGAATAAAGAAAGAATAAAGATTTTCTATAGATAGTTGGACTGGAATTGACGAACACTTAATACCAATATTATTCTTTATTAGTATCCAATAAAAATATAAATGGGGCGTAGCCAAGTGGTAAGGCAACGGGTTTTGGTCCCGCTATTCGGAGGTTCGAATCCTTCCGTCCCAGAGCATATCCATTGTATCCGAATACAGCTTTTTTGTTTAACAAGGTTCTGTTTCAAGGTCTAATATTGGATAGAATATGATTCTTCTTTCTTTTTTGATTTTGAATGATTCTTTTCGGAATCATATCTCAGTTTTTCACAAACTGAACTAAATCGAGTTTAAATGACATGCAAATGTAACTGAATCCTTTTGTGATCCAGATAAAGATAAGATGGGACATAGATCCCAGTTGCAGAAAGATTACTTAACCTCAGGTTAAACAAAATATGAAAATACATATAAAACGAGGAAGTGCTTAGCCTATAGGTATGTATTGTTATCCTATTTCAGTGACAATAGTCTTTCTATTTTTGTGAAAAAGAATTTGCATCCCTAAAATATTAAAATTTAAATATTTAACAATGATATTTCTTTTTATTGTTCGATCTATTTATCTTATTTGTTTTAAATCATTGACAATTCGATTCGAAAAGAAACAGAGATTTTTCTTTCTTATGATAATCAAATGTAGTCTTTACTGTAAAACTTGACTCAAATAATGATGTAGAAGTAGGAAACTTTTTCAATTCTAAAGATTTGTAATGATTCCTTATGGGTTCAATCTTTGGAAAGTTGGAAATGGGTCAGTCTATCTTATTGAGTCACTTGAAGAGGCAGAGTCAAATAGAATTTTTTTATTCGTGTTATTTCTATTAGTTATGTTATTTCTATATTTAGATTTCTGGATATTTCTGTTAGATATTTTTTTTTTTAGATTAGATAGAGATTTATAGAAAAATGTTCCATTCATACAAAAAAAGCCGAGGTCTTGCTAAGATTTCTTCAGAAAAATCTTTATTCTCTATGTAGATAAGAAAAAATCTAAATTACTATGTCTCTGTACCGACTGAACCAATGACTATTCATGATTCCATAATTGAATCAATTCCATACTGGTTCCAAATTAGAGAAATGTTATGGTAAAACTTCGTTTAAAACGATGTGGTAGAAAGCAACGTGCGACTTGAAGGACACGATCCGGTGTGGATTCTTATTCTTACATCCACCATTTTATATAGGAATGAAGGTGCTCTTGGCTCGACGTCGTTTGTTCTATTCTACTAGAACTAGAACCCTTCTTTTTTTATTGGGTTGTAATGTAAATAGTTCATTATGGAGCTCGAGTAGAAAGTATTGATTAATTTCTCAGGGGCAACGATCTAGGGTTAATGCCAATCAATAAATTGGAACAACTTCGTAAGTATATCTTCGATATAGAAATCGAAAGGATCCGATTCGAGCAAATTTTCAATTCAAAAAAAAAAAATTGTTGGAACGGCTAAAACTTTTTCGATCCACAGTGTATCGCGCGCGAATCAACCGTCGGTATGATTCTTTGATAGAAAGAAATCACAAAAGGGGTATGTTGCTACCATTTTGAAAGGATTAAGAAGCACCGAAGTAATGTCTAAACCCAATGATTTAAAACAAAGATAAAGGATCCCAGAACAAGGAAACACCACTTCAATTGTCTCACGGATCCGAATAAAGAATCCAAATAGATTTTAAAGGAGACAAAAGGGGGGGTTAAAGACCACTCAATAAAAAAATATCTTAAAGATTTTTCTTTAAGATATTTGACAATTATTCAACTTGAGTTATGAGTACAAATGATTTTTTCTTTTTCAGGAAGGAAGCTAAATCAAAATGACTATGAGTTAAATTATAGGCTAATTTCTTTTACGGATTCCTTTACTATTTATTCTAATTTTATCCATAGACAAAACTTCGAATCATTTTTTCTCGAGCCGTACGAGGAGAAAACTTCCTATACGGTTCTAGGGGGGGGGGGTTCTTTTTCATCTACATCTATCCCGATGAGCCGTCTATCGAATCGTTGCAATTGATGTTCGATCCCGAAGAGAAGGAAGAGATCTTCGGAAAGTGGGTTTTTATGATCCGATCAAGAATCAAACTTATTTAAACGTTCCCGCTATTCTCTATTTCCTTGAAAAAGGCGCTCAGCCTACAGGAACTGTTCAGGATATTTTAAAAAAGGCAGAGGTTTTTAAGGAACTTTGCCCTAATCAAACGAAATTCAATTAAATTAAGGAAATAAAAACTAAGGGTAGGATAGTGATTTCTATATCATTTTGGATATCTTTTCTATACTATGTTTTTTTATTTCCTTCTTTTCTTGCTCTATTCGTATCTATTTATCATTGCTTTTATAGAATCTTTTTCTAAGGAAAACCTTATTTGATTGATCCTC